ACTTTGCAAACTTCCCCTTCTCAACCTCTATCTTGTTTGTTCTGGAAACACGTCTTCCTATTCCATCTTTTCTCGAATCCCCTTTAATGGAAGAAATAGAAGCTCGAGAAGGAATACCAAAACCTAGTTCACTTGCTGAGTCTTTTTGCATCCATGGCTGAATGGTTAAAGCGCCCAACCTATACCAACAAGGATAAAAGGGCAAATTCGTAGGTTCGATTCCTGCTGGATGCGCCGCCTCTTCAAGAAGGATTTCCGGGAATTCCTTATCCGTAAAGCCGTCAAGCAGGCAAAGTCCGACATTAAATAGAGTAAATACCAGGTTAGTTCACTAAAATATGGATATCAATTCCTTCTGGAACTAGGGCTATTCAAAGCATCGAGATAGAATAGGAATAGGAGTAGGACTTGAACGGTTAGCTTGGAAGTGAATGAGGAATGATTTATCTACTTATCTCACATCGACTTTCGAGACCTCTTAGCCGAGTGTTTAAGCACACGCACATCGTCTGAAAGCACTCTACTTCACTTTCTTAGTTATAAAATGATTATGCTATCTGGCTATGGAGAAAAAACTCGAATGTATAAATAAAGGAGCTTTTAAGCCGCCCTTCAAACTTCACTCGTTAGAGGAAGGGATATGATTAACTAGCGCAGGAGAGAGAGAGACGCTATGCACCTTGGCTTGGGTACGAAAGATATCATAGTAAAAGCGAAGGAAGCTAGCCTATTAGCTATTCTAGCCTTTGAAAGCTGTCCAACTCAATGTGTTACGCATCAGCGGCATTTGCTACATAATCCGCATCTGTTGTAAGAATGGCTACTCTAAGGGAGGAGTTCAAGTCTGCTTAGTATTCTCGGACCCGGGGTGATTCAATTCACTTCTTAAACTGCTAAGAAGAATAGCTTTTCTTCCCATATCGGGATTCCCTACATAAATAAGTATGAAAGTCAGGCTCAGGACAGCGATGAGGATTAGTGGGCAATCTCCTTATTAAAGGAGGAGATGCAAGGAATAGCTCATTAGCTCCCTCACTCCAGTATATCTCCGGTGCTACATGAGTTGTAGGTAGATTCCTAAAGCGCGCGCGTAGTCCTTAGACCAGATTTCAAAGCGTGTGACCTAAGGAAGCGCCATTCAAGAGATCTCTTTAGACGCATCAGTAGCCCGACCACTTAGAAGCAGTATATGCACTTTTAAAAGCATTTTATATCCACTTAACTTTAGAGTAATGACTTGGGACGGAGGTTGTTTCCCCCTAGTTAGGCAGTCCAGTCCAGACGGACGGCTTTTAATTAAGGAAGAAAGAGCTACCTTTTTAGTCCCAGGCCGAACCGAGCTCTCAAGCTGCTTCATTGGTTGGCCAAGCCGAGGGCTTAAGACTCGATCTCCTGCCACAGAACACTCAGCTTACAAATGCTTGAGAGGCGCGATAGAGGGGCGCCTTTAAAGCTGCATTGAACAACCCGTGAAGTTCTTTTCCTCTCTAAAACCCTAAAGCAGGGGGTCTTCCAAGTATGGTATCAGAGCTGACTGGCCACACCCGGCCTGAGCTGCCATCTCTTTCTCTTGGTCAAAAGGCATTTCCGCTCCTAAAGGAAACACTCTTGCTCGCCACAAAAAAGCAATTTCGGCACATTTATCAAGCTTAGGAAAGCCGGTAATTCCTTCAAAGATCCAAGCAGCGTATTCTGATTCAAGTGCGAAAACAGCTTCTTCTCGACGCAGGAGATTCGTGAACAAGCCCATCTAAGAGCCTAACAATAGCAGCCTTTATTGCGACAGAGAGAGCTTCCAACAAGGAAAGCTCAATCCCATCTCGTGCCCTGTAAGAAGGAGGGCTCTCAGTCCCAGGTCAGATCTTTTCAGGCTTGAGGGATAAAGAAAGTTGAGATTGTCAGGCGGGTAAACGAGAATAAGGAAATTTTAATGAAAGTGCTGGCGCTATAGTATAGTCAGTCATTCCCCTTTGCCCATGCCTTTTAGGAGTGACCCTGGTGCTAGGAATTTTTGGAAGTATGGCGCTAGAGCGGAAGTGCGATAGAGCTCTTTTCAGTCCCCTAGGATATTCGAAGTAGAGAGTCAGGTTACGTTCTAACCAGCCGGCCAGCGCTCTAACCTATAACCGGTCTTGAGAGTGAGTAAGCTAACCCAGTAAGGATAGAGTCCGCAAACCATCTAAGCCTGTACCCCGCTAGCAAGTAGTTAATAACTAAACCCCTGGGACAATCAATAGAAGTATGGGAAGAGTAAGAAGAAGGTTATAAACCTGCTAACCTTCCTGCACGCGCTGTACTGTAGTAAGCAACTAATCACTCGTGCAAGAGAGTCCCCAGGAGATAGAGAAAGAAGAAGGTAGGGTTGGCAAAGAAAACTTTTCCTTATGGATTAGCTGGTTAAAGAGTGGATTAGAGGTTTGAGCGTGGAATTACTTATAATAGAACGAGCACGAGGGTGACTTACTAACCTGGGATTGGAGGGTTAGCAAAAGGGAAGGGAATTACTTACTCTAGAAAGAGTGAACTGCCTTACCTTACGAGGGGCCAAGTCCGAAGGGACGCTTATACCATAGGATTTAGTCGCTTAACACATCTCTTCATGGCATCCATGTGACCATGCCATTGGGATCGATCACATAGAGGAGAACTTGGCGATGTCTGTTATAAGGACACCTTTTTCTCATTTCGATGACATCCGCAGTCTGGGTATGGCCGCTGCCTTCCCTCAAAGTCAATTTGAAATCCCTCCTTAAGCATTCCAAGCACTTCCAGCTAATTCAGCCAATTTCTCGTCAACTCCAGCCCAACAACCCCAACCCTCCTTTAATCCAGCGACGCCCTCAAGCGGTCCTAATTCAGTCTATAGGTTTTGGTTTAGGTTCAATCTTAGTTGTTTAGCTTAGGTCCATCAATCAATCTCTCATAAACCCCTAAGCTGAATCTATATGGGGCCGGCCAAAAATTCCTTGTAACCCTCTAAGAGGGTAAGGGTAGTGAGGCTTAGATTCCATAGAGTTCAACCTGCATTGGGCTTTAGTTAAGCCTGCATCTATTTTAGAAAAGGATCCTTTATGTAGCCCAACTCATAGAGAGTTCTGTCACTTGGTCTGAACCCATTTCTTCTATTCCTATGATTGTTCAGTGATGGGTTTTCTCCTTTTAGGATTAGGTTTTCTATCCCATATCGTGTTGTGCTAAGCTCATTTCTCTTATTAGGTCTTACCTTTTGTACTCTGTGGACGTTAAGATTGCATACCCTGCAAGTCATTCATTATCCACACATGTCATACATCTTTCATATAGGATGATCTTAGAAAGCACCTAAGTGTTGGACATTTGCATGATACAGGTAAACCATAGCCTAGAAAGAAGCAGGCAAATCGCTCTAGGGTTTTAACCTAGAGCCTCGGAAAACGACTTTCTAAAACTAATACTACAGATCGACATCGGGGGTGGCCAAAACCTAGGCTGTGATGCTTCCTGTTGAGTACAGTACACAATTAAGACTTAAAGTTCGTTTACACAGTATGAGAAAGACAATTATAAAGAATGGGACTAAGCAACTTTTTTAGATTTCATTCTTTAATATAACATCAACATAACAATAACATTATAAAGCAATATAGGCATTTATCCCATCCATCCACCGAGAAAAACACCTGCCTTACACTAAAAGTTCACGCGCTTCTTTATTCAAAACAAAAAAACATTCTGAAATGAACCCACATATAAAAGTGGGCTGGTCTGCTCATTATTTGTGTTCGTACATTTTTTCATTATTGCAATACAAATAACACCTCCACCATACTAGTGATGGAGGGGATTCGCGCCGGATACTGGTGTTAGTGGACTGACAGAGCGAGCTGGCAAGGGGCTTTATCCGTCTTTCCGGAGAAAAAGCAAGCGATCAATCAAGAGAGCTAGCTTCGGTCTCACGTAGCTCGCCTAAGCAAGGACGGAGCTGCCGAGTGACGATTGGCTGAACGTACTTTGGCAGCTCCTGGTGGAGTACTAGTCTGACAGATTCTCATCGGTCTCAAGCCACGTTTCGATACCCGCGAAAAACAGGGGTCGGGTCGGTCCGTCGTCATAAGCAAGACAGGGCACCACTTATTATAAAATAATCAAGAATTACTAATAATAAGAAAGGGTTAAGGGTCTCCAACGCCTATAAATAGAAGCTTCTTTCAATCTCTATTTCGCAAAGGGAGACGGGACCGCACTTTTTCGCTCGAGGAAAGGAAGAGGGCGCTGCTCGAAGAAGAGCAAGCACTCATAGTGCAGGCTGCCACCCACGGGCACCGGGGAGACTAGAAGCGTCCGTCGACTCTTTCTAGAAGATTTAAATAAGTAGTGTGTTGCATGGCTTTTTTTGGCTTTCTTTGTTGGAGATCTACTCCTATGCTAAGTGTCTTTGTTTGGTTTTTTTGTTGTGTTTGCATGTATGGGCCAAAACCTAGTCTAAAGTGTTCAATGCTTATGTTATAATTATAATAATAATATAAAGACTTTTTCGTAAAAATGTGCTTCAAATTCATGTGAAAGTTTAAAGAAGGTGTAAGCTAAGTGTACTACTGGAGATGTGCTTATTAAGCCTTTCCAGCTCTGAAGCTTCCTTCTTCCTTGAGTCTGCGCCGTCTGAAATACCAAACCCTAAATCTTGCTAGTTCAGTTCGTGTGTTTTACGTCAGCGCGCTTCACTAGTGTGCGTAGAAAAAACACACTAACTTGATCATAAAAGAAAGTGAAACGTTTTGTCTTTCACAAAGTATCTCCAATTACCTGTTTCTCCTCACATGCAAGAATGGGCCTCTATTCCTAGTTTATTCCCGGCTTCAAGTCACCGCATCTCCAACTATTTCTAACCAACAACAAACCAACGGTCAACTATCTCTCTATCCTATACCCTTCTCAGACTAGCCGTCTGATCTTGATTCCTTAACAAGCACAGCACATTAACACAACTCAACACGAAAAATCCCCCGGGAAAAACAGAAAAATACCTCCCCCCTTAACCCCCCTTACTTGGCAGATTCACATTCGTAGGAAAGGTCTGTTCTTTTGTCTCTTTCCCTCAAGCGAAGGAACCTATTTATAATATAATAATATCTCTCTGCTTCCTAGATAGATAAATAAGAAAAGGCTTAGCATATCCTATATAGATATGAATCAGAAGCATGTGCTCAATCAGTATTCTCTCCTGCCAAAAGTCCAATCCATCTACGAATACCGTTCTGTCTTTCAATACTTCCGATCCTCCTTCCCTTCTGGATGACCTTTTATTTGAAAATGCAAGTGGGCGTTGCGGTTCAAGATGAAGGTGCAAGTTGAAAGTGAAAGTCGGAACGAAAACCGTAGTTTAGGAACTCCGACCTATAGAAAGAAAGTGAAGCGCTATGCCGGGAAAAGAGAAAGAAAAGCGTGAGTACCATGTCATGAGGCAGGAGCGAGAGAAGGGTGTCATTGGATTATGGCACCCGATGGAGCGGTCTTGTTTGGCATTTCATTCGAGTCTTTGATTGCATTCCTCTAGGAATGGTTGTCTTTCTTTTGTTTTCTTTTTAGCCTTGAAAGTAGGATCACCATCTCATGAGGTAAGAGGGAGAGAAGGGTCCAATACCTATTGAACCCCTCTTTTTCCGAGAGGGATTGGTCTTTTTATAAAGGGATTCCCACTCCGGAGATAGTTCAGTAGATGCAACTTCTCTGTCGCTTCGAAGAAGATCAGGAAAGCAGTTTTCCCTCCTTGTGAATAGCTTCTTCGGTCGAGTAGCGGCTTTCTCTCCTTAGCCCAACGTACTCTAACTCTAGTAAACCCTTTCCAAATGAATTGGGGATCATTCATTTGAAACTCAAACTAATGAAGCCGACCCACTACCCCTTGCCGGGGGAACCATTCCTCAAGAAAGACCATCAATGATGACGACTCCCGTCCGAGGCAAGAAAAGAATTGGGCGGAAGGTCCCATCCCTGGATACCAGGTACATGGAAACAAGGAAAGCGGCTAATTGGCTCCACCTCTGAAGGCGCACCATCTTTGGTACCATGATTTTCGTTGTTGAAATACCGCTTAAAGCATTCTAGATGCAAAAAAAAAGAAGAGAAAATGGTTTGGCTTACCACATGCGAATTGAAGAAGCTTATTTCATTCATTTCCCTTACCAGCTTTAGTAGCATAGATAGGGCCTTCTAGGCATGAAATAGGGGAACTCCACTTCTCAGGTATCAGCCTCAGGTTTTGTTAGTGAGATAAAGATCCTGTTGTGGAAATTCCCAACTGGATTAATCTTTTGATTCGATGTAGCACAGGATGGAGTGGGGAATTCAGTTGACAAGGCCGCCGACCGGCAACTACCTGGGAAAGAAGCTTAGCAAGGATCTATTTTAGCATTTTGGATCGGACCATCTGCTTAGTAGTCTTGAACCCCTTTCTATGAAAGAAGGGACAACGGGGTAGAAGGTAGTGGGCATGTTCACTCGGTCGATAGAGACCAGAGGAGTCTAGAGAGTCCGAGGCCTCGGTCTTATCCCTCTTTCAACCATTCTTCTTTTGAACCTCCAATCCAATCAATCAACTTGTCTACTTGCCTATCGGCATTCGTTGCCACTTGGGCAGAGCTGTTTACCTCTTCTTTGACTCGAAATGAGATCCCATTTACTGGTTCAAGAAAAACTCGAAAGGAATCCACTCTCACCTCTGACTCTGGGTCTCCCCCGATGTTGGAGAGACTCCAACTCTTATTCTGCTCCTTCCTGAGCCCACATCTCCATGTCCTATCGATGCTGATCTCTCCCCTAGCTTTGAACCGGAACCAACTAATGGTCTTGCAGAGCCTAGCATGATCCTCTACCGTAGCCGTAGCGCTTTATTGAGTTCCCGGCCCCGCACCCTGATGGATACCGTACCGTACTCTTTCCACCTCTCTCTTAGTCTGTCTGAAATAGCCACGCTTTCGGGAATCCCCTTGATTAAGGGCGAGTGAATGAGAGCGATTGAATCTTTTTCCTCTACTATGAGACTGAGTCTAACCGCTTTCCCGGATCAAGGAATTAGCTTTTCCGAATCAAATCTTTGTTCTTTGCTTGAGGGAAATCTGTAGCACTGGACTTCGATTATCTCGATTCGCCTTTCTTATACACGATTGAAATTCACTTTATGAAAGCAATGGACCTTTAGCCGATTTTTCTACATCGACCACTGGAGCACTTCAAGGATGATTGAATCTCCAACTGAATAAGATCGAGTTGGAATGGAGATAATGAGTTCTACTCTTTCACTGGCTGCTATCTTACTAAAAAGTGGTCGTCTCTTTGCTACCCTACCCTCTACCCTCTCGTCACTTGTTTTCTTTCGAGGAGACGAAGGGGATGACACTGGGGATCGTTCTTACTTAAAGAAATTCCCATTACTTGAGCTGGTAACTCCAAAATCGATGATTCTTGGCCACTGACTTACAGGTTTCATTCAAATGCTACCCACGTGAATGCTAGTCGAATCCGTATGCCCAACATAAGCTTATCAGCTAAGTTTTTCTTCCTGATGGAAACATCAAGCGGCTTTGTTGCATGCTTTCCAGAGTGAAGGTCAAAAAAGTATCTTGATCCTCCGCTTCTGCTCGGGTGAAACCCTCCTACCAAGAAAGATCAGAGAAGCTGGGCCAAATCCTCTGTTCACTGCGGTTAGGATTGAGACTACGATCTCCGGTTAAATTAGCCACGTTCCAGCTAAAAGCTAGTCGAACTAGAGCCTGCCTTACGAGGGAAAAAACCACTTTTAACCAAAGCGCTGATCTCTTCTTTCCTAGTGAGTCATATTCCACTTTGTCTGCTATTCCAGTCTTCCTCTTTCTTGTCGGCATAAGGACTGTCTATGGTTAGCTCTTCAACTCCTGGCTCTGACAATCTCAAAAGAGAGAGTAGCCACCCTTCCTCCAAGACTTGAATCGGGAATTTTTTCCCTTTCCATCAAAAGGAAATTCCCCTTCGCCTGCCGCTCCTACTTCTCTTCCTCCCACTGCGGTAATAGGGTTAGGCCTTTAGACTCTTCCTACTGCCAAGTCAAAGCTAAGACCTGTTATGCCGAAAAGACCGGATTCTCGCCATCTCAGAAGGTCAGGCCAGAGGGCAAGCAAGTTTATTCCGGGTACGAAACTACGACTACGCTATGAAAAGCATCTCTCTCTTATTATATTCAATAAGGCTAGCTCTTCATCTCTTTCGCTTTGAGGTCGATTAAGTAGTATCCCACGCCCTTAATAATTATTCCACATCAGGGATCGTTCCTAACTCATGTAACCCTCACTCCGGCCCTGCTTCTTAGCGCTCCCTGGGACGCGGGAACATACTTTGATATTCTACGATCGGACTTTGCCGGGCATGAGCTACTCTCTTCTAGCCTTCCTCTAACAGATTCAATGGCATCGCTTATTCTTTTTGTTTCAAGTATTCGTTCCCAGTCGATTCTCTAATTAAGATATAGCAGTCAACCATCAAGAAATCATCAACTATATTAACCGGGGATGAGCTCTATGGCTAATTCGTTCGGCTATTCTATTAAGTAAGGATCGACTTAAGCTTAAGCTAGAGCAGCTCCTTCTATCACATCGGATTCTAGTAAAGAGATGGGCCTTCTCGTCTGATCTCTGCATCAACAGGAATGCGGGAAAAGCTTCTTCTCGCCCCAGAGTCCCGAGCTGCCTTAAGCCCGTAAGCGACTCCCTTTAGTTGAACTGGTGGCTATATAGGTCAATTGAATCTTAGCCAGTTTCTTCTTTGTTCGAAAAGAGCAACTCCGACTCGACTGTCAAGCAAAGATCTAAGGCTTTCTTTGCTCTGCCTCTGGGCGCGAATGGATCTAACTTTCACTCTTGAGTAAAAATGCCAGCTATCTTGCTTTCTCTTTGCCTCTCTCTGAGCAAGGTAGGGTGCTCTATACCTTTTATATGTGATTTTATGCTTTTCTCTAGACTTGCTTCCTCCCTGGGGAAGTCAGGTAAATAGCCTTTTTTATTCATGGCCCTGAACCGGGAACTACTACTTCTTTATATACGCTAATGGAAGCAATTCAATTCCCGATTAAACTCATAGAAAGATAGGAATCAAAGCCCCAGGCATTAGCCAAAAGAGTAGAACTTGACAGAGAAGTTACAGAGCGATAGACACTCGAAAAAAAGCAAAGAGAGAGGCGCCTAAAACCACACAGTAATGGCTTTCCAAACCTAGCGTGCAATGTAACTGAACTGAAGAAAAACGTCATCAAACAGTCTTGTATTTGACACCAGCTGCCATCAAAAAAGTTTTCAATCGATGAGAGTCGATCAATCGTTTGATAGTTTTCGGTAACATCACCATCACCTTCTTCGAAAGACGAGTATGTTGTCGTTGTCTTTAATGAATGTGAATCAGACTTGTCTTGTGAAGCGTAGTCCGGACGCAAGCACTATAAAATGTGGTGCCGAGGGCCCCTGCGTTCTTTCACGTGTTAAGTCGATTATTGTAGGGGACGATTCGCAGCCCCAAACATGTCATTCTAGTCTAACCCTGTCTGAGTGTCAGGTGCATCTTTAGGGTTCTTTTTCCGATCCAGTATCCAACCCCTTTTGTGTGTCTTTTTCGGTTTATTGAGAAGTCTCCGCGTTAGTTTTGGAAGGTGTACCAACCGGGTTCATCTGCTGACGGATTAGAGCAAGTGGGCAAGAAAAGAAATTTCTCGTATAAGGGGGTTGTTTGCTTGGAATGGGAAGGCCTTCTTTCCGGGGCCAGTCTGCCTGACCTAGAATGTTTCATTTAATGTTTTGCTTGTCGAGTCAAGAGAAGAGTACTCTATCTACTGTTAAAAAATTACCCTTGGTTTCGTACCTGGGGGATTCAACTTTCCTTGGCGATTGGGCCCGTGATCAATAAGCTCTTACTTCGCCTCGAAAGGGAGCTGCGTAGGTAGATTAGAAGTAGTAGTTTCCGGCAAAAGAGAATTTCTTTTTGATTGAGTTCCAGGCTCCGG